TGTAAATTCTTATTCAAGGAAAGATTTTCGTTTTAGTAAGTAGTGGAAGGGCTATTGCGACCTCGCCGTTCCTATTGGAGTAGTTACTGACTGGGCCTTGAATTCAGCGGGAGGTAATATCTAACTAATTAGTAGTTAGTAATAGCGCAATAGAGTTTGTATACAAACTCAAAAAAGTCTCTGAGTACTCCGGTATTGGATTTATTGGATTGGTTCATTCAATTAATAGTCCGAAAAATTTTTGACTCTGTACCATGGATTTCACTATTATTAGTAAACAATAATGGAATAATTCCTTCATATTCATAGAAATAGGGGACATGATTCACATGGATATTGTAAGTCTCGCTTGGGCTGCTTTAATGGTAGTTTTTACATTTTCTCTTTCACTTGTAGTATGGGGAAGAAGTGGACTCTAGAAATACGACTTAATTTGAGTTGATAAAAAAAACTGTATTGTATCGTTTGTTTTATAGATCGCTCCACAAAGTGTTTTTAAAAATAATAATGTCAATAAAACAGCTATTTCAAAATTCCCATCTTTCTATTTCGAACGGAGATATAGATGATAGGAAATTTATTTCAAACGAATTTCTATTTGAAATAATCCGAAATCGAAGAATTCGAGTTGTAAAATAAACGTAAGAGTTGCCTTTCGATTATTTCGGATTGATCAGAATCAATAAAAATGGATCAAATAGATGTAGCAAAAAAATAGAAGTGGGGTCGCTATGTACATAACATATATGAAGATACATATTGTGGATTGATCGATATTCAATTAAGTCTGTATCTTTATTTAAGCTTATAGTACAACTTCCTACCCGAAAAAAAAAACACTAATAGATTAGATAGTATGGTAGAAAGATTCATATGAATCTTTCTACCATACTATCTAATCTCATCGAATATTGCGGATTCTAGCCTGCTCATTTCAATTAAGAAACGAAATTTGAATCCTTTTTTTTCTTTCCATTTTTCAATCATTGATAAAGAACTACGAAGTCAAGTTTCATTCAAATTAATTATTTTGGCTGACCGTTTTTACATAGATAATAAGTAAAAAAGCAGTAGGAACTAGAATGAATAGTGCAGTAGCAATAAATGCGAGAATATTTACTTCCATAATCTCATTGTTTTTTTACTTCGCATTAACTCGGGATTTAATCCCATAGAGATGAGAAAAATTTTACCTGTAAATTTTAATTCAATGGGATGAATTACATCTTGATGATATTGAATCAAATTAATATCATGAATAACAATATCTGAACTATCATATCAATTCGCTGTCGCGAATTGAATAGTATAACATAGGAAGCTCTTTTATCCATACTGAATCCAAAAAAAGAAAAATGGAATTTGTCAGCTAATCAAGAATTCCCTTATTGATCATTCTTTTTTATTCTTTTTTCCATAACCCGCCATCTTCCTTCTACTATCAATCATCTAGTTTCGCTTTCCCACTTCCATTGGTTACAAAACCTCCCAAACAATAAATAAAAAAATAGAAAGAAAATGGAAAAAGTCGTTAAGGTGGTTAAGTTCGAAAATCCCTTTTCATTTTCTTTTTCTTCCAAGAAAAGTGTGAAAACGAGTAGTCCTGGTACAAAAAATGGAATATTCCATCAAATTCATTATTTTTTTGATAGAACTTTTACTTTAAACTTTACTAAAATCACAAACAAAATTCTTATTTCTTATTTTTATTTATTAAAATAAGAAATAAATTAAGAAGGAAAGAAAAAGAGAGTCTTCATTCTTTATTACAAAGGGTCTAACAACGCATATATGAAAAATTCAACGTGAAAGTGTGTATTGTACAAGAAACAAATTCCATTTGAGCATGTACTCCCGAGAAGCATATGGAATTCTATAGAAGAATTCCTATTGAAAGTCAAATCCTATTGTCGTCCTTTTCCCAAAAAGTGGAAAGATGAATTGATATATTTATTGATTATTGAATCCGTCGGGACTGACGGGGCTCGAACCCGCAACTTCCGCCTTGACAGGGCGGTGCTCTAACCAATTGAACTACAATCCCCGGGAACTCAAGTAGACAGTATCCATATTTTTTATGATTTGACTCAAAACTTTTAACGACACGAATTACTAGTAAATTTTACTTATTTCAAATGAGAATAAATCTTTCAATAAAGAAAAATTCTTTATTGAAAGATTTATTCTTAAAGATCCTAATATGAATCTAGATCATTATTAGGATCAAAATTTCCATTTCCTGGAATAAAAAAATAGAGCAAACAAAAAAAAATAGGGTATATAGCAGAAAATTAGATTCTTTTATTACGCGTATCAGCCGTTTTAGGAAAACAAATATCTTCATCTCATAATGGATGAGCGAATTGTTGGGCCGAGCTGGATTTGAACCAGCGTAGACATATTGCCAACGAATTTACAGTCCGTCCCCATTAACCGCTCGGGCATCGACCCAGGAAGAAGCAATTAAATTTTAGTCTTATTGATAATCTATGATCAACTTCCTTTTGTAGTACCCTACCCCCAGGGGAAGTCGAATCCCCGTTGTCTCCTTGAAAGAGAGATGTCCTGAACCGCTAGACGATGGGGGCATACGTGCCCAACTGCCATCATACTATGTTCATAGTATGAACAGTTTTTTGAAATTGTCAATATAATCGAATAAAATAATTAGATTCAAAAAATCTTTCCATCTTACATGATTCCATAGAATTTTTTTGTCATTTCAATTTAATTTCTGAATCATTCATTCTAATCATTTGCTATAAAATAGAATATCAAATTATTAAATATATATAATAAAATGAATCTAATATTAATTATAGAACTCGAGATAATATGAAATTAAAGAATCCTTTCAGTTGTCTACTAGAAAGAAAAAAAAATGAGATTTAAGTTAAACAAACCCCATTACCCCATTTCGAAACAAGTCCCTAGCTGCTATCCGTCTACTTATGTATAGTATACAATAACTTAGTGTATGTAATATATGTACATAGTGAATCAGCTAAGAATTGGCTAAAAGGGCCCTTTTAACTCAGTGGTAGAGTAACGCCATGGTAAGGCGTAAGTCATCGGTTCAAATCCGATAAGGGGCTTTTGAGATTTTTCATAAAATTCCATTCTATTTGAACGGGAAATAGAGATGTTGTTTGTTGATATTTTGAAAGTACAAAGTAAGCAACTTTCTAAGTATAATAAGTTATACTATAGTAGTTATAAAGTTGGACTAATATTCATTATATTATAATGATAAGATAAGTCGTTTCTCGAATCAGCAACTATAACTATATCCTAGTAATGGAAAGATTCGAAATCAACAAATGAAAAAGTAAGTGGACCTGACCTATTGAATCGTGACTATACCCGCTATTCTGATATTCAAATTTGATACAGATTAAATTGGAACAGTTGACCTTTTTTTTTTGATTTCTTTAAACTCTGCATGAATTTGTCGATATTTCCGATTAAATCTTTGTGTTCCTAGCTATTCCATAGGAATAGGTTGGCGAGTCTCTTTCTCCTCTCTAGGAGAAAACCTTTATTTCAAATCACAATATAAAAAATCCATTTTACATATCTTTCTTTTCTTTGATTCCAAAACGAAAACGAAATGAATTTCGATCTTATCCATTGAATAAAATTTCAATAGAGTGTGTCTTCATGTACCAACTATTTCTATATCCATTCATCACATATTTTTGTTCCGACAATGGGATGGAGAATGCATGCTTGAAAGAAACTTTCATTTCAAGTTTCCTATTATTTTATTGTTTATTGAATATCCTATGGAATTTCGAAATTAAGTAAAAAAGAAAATAGGAAATTATCTCTTTTTATGATAGATAAAAAATAAATAGAAAAATATTCGAAGTATCTTTCTTTCCGCGACCCGTCAAAATGAAAAGATATATTCTGACATTTTCGATTGAGCTGAAGTAAAAAGAACTAACTATAAACAGACAAAAAATAAACATATAAAGAAGAATCTCTAAAAATATTTATTTCTTTTGCTCCATTTTACGAAAAAGATGCACCAATAAGCTTAATTTAATTCGTTGATAGAAAGAAAAAGCCGGTTTGAAGATCAATCGGTAACGAGAGAGGAGATCGGTTGTTCCTTGAAGAGCTCTTTCAAAAGATTAATAGTTGAGTCGACTAAGTTCAAATTAAGAAATAATTGAATTTAGGAATTTACTTTAACCTAAGTTAATTTATGTTATGAACCACTAAAGGATTTTTTTTTTCGAAACCCTATAGCTAAGGGTCAGTGTATGAGAAATCAAATCATCCATAAATGAAATGATAGAATTGTCGGACTCCAAAAATGCTATGGGGTGCTCGAAAATGGTTGAAGTAGTTGAATAGGAGGATCACTATGACTATAGCGGTTGGTAAATTTACCAAAGACGAAACTGATTTATTTGATGTTATGGATGACTGGTTACGGAGGGACCGTTTCGTTTTTGTAGGTTGGTCTGGTCTATTGCTTTTTCCTTGTGCTTATTTTGCCTTAGGAGGTTGGTTTACGGGTACAACCTTTGTAACTTCATGGTATACCCATGGATTGGCCAGTTCTTATTTGGAAGGCTGCAATTTCTTAACCGCAGCAGTTTCTACTCCTGCTAATAGTTTAGCACACTCTTTATTGTTACTCTGGGGTCCTGAAGCACAAGGCGATTTTACTCGTTGGTGTCAATTAGGCGGCCTGTGGACTTTTGTTGCTCTTCATGGTGCTTTCGGACTAATAGGTTTTATGTTACGTCAATTCGAACTTGCTCGATCTGTTCAATTGCGCCCTTATAATGCAATCGCATTCTCTGGTCCAATTGCTGTTTTTGTTTCTGTATTCCTAATTTATCCACTAGGTCAGTCTGGTTGGTTCTTTGCGCCTAGTTTTGGTGTAGCAGCTATATTTCGATTCATTCTCTTTTTTCAAGGGTTTCATAATTGGACGCTGAACCCATTTCATATGATGGGAGTTGCCGGTGTATTAGGCGCGG